GGGCCTTGTACACACCGCCCGTCACACCATGGAAGCTGGCCCAGCCCAAAGTCGTTACTCTAACCAATAGGAGGAGGGCGCCTAATGCAGGGCTAGTGACTAGGGTGAAGTCGTAACAAGGTAGCCGTACTGGAAGGTGCGGCTGGATCACCTCCTTTTCTTTTTTAAATTATGTACTTTTATTTCTTTCTACTTCTGGTAGACGAACATAGTTTCTACCTCAATAGATTAAACATCATATGCTGAGGTACTTTTCTACATGAATAGAATTCATGTAGAGAAGATTTATTGATGTAATCTTTGATTACATAAGAAGATTTACCAAAAGTTGAGGATTATTTAAAGACATAAAAAGTATGGTAAAACCTAGATCATTAGTAAAGGTAAGCCCACAAAAAATTTGACAAAAACCTGCGGTTCCTTGCGGCGTGTTGCTACCATATATCTTGCTGCTCTAGGATCTGGAATGCTTTACGATGCCACAAAAAAAAGTTTTCTTTGCCCTGAGGGCATCGGAGTTGTTTCTCTTTCTCAGATTGATACAAAAATGGCTGAACTGGCCATCAAGAAATGTAGATGGGCCCATGGAAAGAAAAACATCCACGGCCATCAGTATAAAGCCATTTTGGAGAACGCTTATAGAGAAGTCGATAAAGTAGAGAAGTACATACGACTTTCCTTGGGTGGAAAGAAATCTAATACAAAAACCAACATACATTGCTTTTCACACGCCAGTATTCCTAAGAATCCTCCCTTTTCACTGGGTGGACATAATTATCACACGTCTCAAAATAAAATTAAAAGGGGAAATACCTATAGATTCAGGTTGGCTCCCTGAAGAATGCCGTATTCCTTATATCGAGAAAAAAGCTTGTTCACCATTTAGAAAAGCAAAGTATGGCAGATTATTTTGAAGAATTAAGGTTTTTCCCTCATTTCTCTAAAGAACAAAATTGTTGACACAGTTTACATTAGTGAAAACGGACAAAAAGTAAATAAGAAGCAAATTATAATTTCTTTTTAAATAAAAATGATAGAAATGTTGGAATATTTTTACCTATTTACACTTTGACCAATTTTTATAAGTGCATATTGATCCGCTTTCTATCAGTTTCTTCTCTTGCTACGATTGATGTAATCAATCGTAGCAAGAGAAAAATGGAAATCTAGGTGGAATCTTCTTATGTAATCTTTGATTACATCAATCGTAGCAAGATAAAGAGATCAGGATCAAAGAAAGAATCTTACACTATTTGACACCCCAAGCCAATAGATTTTTAATAAATATATTTTAGGTGAATTAATTTGAATAATCACCTTTGACAATCCAAGTGCCTGGTTTACAAAGGTGATTTTATGATTTTTCAGCAAATTCGACTACCACGGTCAAAACCGTTTTTTTCAACTTTAACATAAATCTGGCCTTGGTCATAGCAATAAATATTGGTGAATTACTAATTACTCACCTTTCGAAAGTAACTCTAAAAAAATTAAAGGGGTTAAGAAGTGAAAATAACTTGGCAAAGATTCAGCAAGAACTGAAAAAACGAATAAAAAAGAAAGAAAAACAAGATTGTTTATTATTTTTTATAAGGTACTTAGCTGTACAACCTTAGTTCTATCGCTTGAAACATTGAGAAAAATCCAGATAGAACTAAGAATTTTCACTTTTTTAAAATAGTAAGACCAATAAAAACAAAAATTCCATTACTTATTTTTAACCTTGAAAGTTGTCTTTTACTTGTTTAGTAAGTTTCAGTTGATCCACCACGGCGTTACCCAATGGTGGAGTTGGCTAAAAAGTAGTGAAATATAAATGTATTTCTCAGCTTTGGCTGATAAAATAGTAAAAATAATTTATTTTTTTAGTTGTTCCTAAGCTATATCTCACACTTATATAACTCTCTAAAAGTAGTTTTTTATTTTTATATATTAATAAGCTGAAAACAGATCTTATTATCTTTTTTTTACTGATGTAAAATGCATTTTAATCAGTTATTGAAGTCTTTCAATACACTTCAGGTTGTTCTTTTTTAAATTTTAAATAGAAAAAAAAACAACTTTTACTAGACATATGGGCCGAGCTGGATTTGAACCAGCGTAGGTGTAAACCAACGAATTTACAATACGTCCCCTTTAACCACTCGGGCATCGACCCTTTTTCTAAAAAGGAAAAAGAAATACTGCACTTCTTTTAGTTTACTACTAGATTGTTTACCTTAACTTTTGCTTTAACCATTTCCTTCACTCCATTTACTACGTCCTACCACTTTTTGAACCCTTGGTTGTTTTCATCAACTCTGTAATTGGCATAGCCAATTAACAGATCCTCCAAACCTAGTTGTTCAAAACAAAATGACCCCTTACACTCAGTACACCGTCTTTGCACTTGCAGTGCACACCCTTTGCTGAAAGCCTTTACACCAGAGGTGTATAGGGAACAACCCCTAAAGGCTTGCTACGACCACTAGGAAAATCCACTAGTAGCTGGGCTTGTAGAGCTAGAGCAGCTGGGCTTCGGCGACGATCGATGAACAACGCCTTGGCCTATGTACTCCTTTCTGTCTTTTTGTTGATTTGGTCATACATTTTAAATAATTTCATTTTGTTACAAATGATATTATAAAGAAATATAGTATAATATTACACTAAGAATGTGAATAAAAAAAGGGGGTATGGCGGAATTGGTAGACGCAACGGACTTAATTGACAAAATATTTCATAGAAGCAGAACGAAAAAAAGAGTTGATAAAAAACTTTTTCATTAGATGGATTTTATTGTTAATAAAATTTCTAGCAAATTTAAAAAAGTTGGTAACAATTTTAATAATTAACAGATAAGCCTGTGCTTGATGTTATGTTTTGTGAAATCAGAGATTTCACACAACATAACAAAGAACGCTTTCCTTTACCTGAATAGAATTCTAGGTATACCGCTTGCATTTTAAATGCATAACCGTCTTTGCAATTGCAGTGCAGACCCTTTGCTGAAAGCCTTTACACCAGAGGTGTATAGGGAACAGCGGTGTAAAGGCCTGAATTCTATACAGGTTCTATTGATGTATTAAATTTTCGATTTAATAAAGGTAAAAGGGAAATGTAGTGAATAGGTTATACAGCTACCTAAACGTTTTTTTTTAATCAAAATATATTTTGTATTTTGAGCCTCCAATAAGAAATTGTAGGAGTGGTGGCTCTCAGTTTCAGGGAAAGAACTAATAAAAGAGTTTATAAAAGAAAAAAATCAAAAGTAATTGACCAGATAAAAGCAATATTTATGTATTAAAAAATAAACGTACAGATTAAAACGTACTGCAGTTGTTGCATGCATATTTTTGGAGAGAAATAGTGTCAATACCGTTTAGGTTTATTGTTTATGCTTATAGAAAACAAAGTAACTGACGCAGTTTGCTACTATGATTTTTGTTTTAATAACATCAACACCTCTTCCAACCATTTTTTATTTTTCTAAGGTGCTTATCAATAAACATTGCTTCTTAGATAAAAGTGGAAATTGAGTGAAACAAAAATTTCGCGTCTGGTTAAAGCTTTTTTTTTTTACTTTTTATTCAACTAAAAAATCGCAGCGTACTGCACCAACTTGTTTTAATCCTGAGTCAAGTCGATTACAGAAATCGAATGATGCAGAGACTCAACGAGAGCTATCCTAACTATTGGCTTGTTTTATATTCAAAAGATAAAGATTATAAATACAAAGAAGAGGATAAAGAGAGAGTCCAAAGTTTTCCTTTTTATAGAATACATATCAAATTTAAGCATTCCATAATGTACTTTTCAACGTTAGTTGAGTAAATATAGCAAGGTAAACATTGAAAATCCGTTGGTTCATGGAACCGTGAGGGTTCAAGTCCCTCTATCCCCAACTAAAAAAAGATCTCCGTTCTCTTCTAGCTGCTTCTTTAAAATTAATTCTATATGATCAATCTACAAAATGTAATGGTGGGCCGACATGTAATGGTGTACAGCATGATCATAAAATTTTTAAGCGTAAAAGAGTTGTTTATTGATTTTTGAATAAACTCTTGGCTGCCAGATGATCGTTAAAATAAACTTAACTGACTAGGTGTTTTCATCACCCTCATTAAGGTAGACATGGATTATCTAATGCAAAAAAAAGAAAAAAAATAGTGACTGATCAACCCAGTGTGATAGAAGTGTAATCTAGTGAATTATCAACCCAGTGTGATAGAAATGTAATTAATAGCATATTGCGCAAGAAATGAGTGCACAACAAATATGCAATCTAGAAAAATAGTTTAAAGTAAGCCTGTTTAACAGAGCCCTTTAATTAAACAAAATAATAGCTTTGAGTTTCAAAACAGTATTAAGCCGTATTCTAATTCTCAGAGCCTTCCAGCAAATGTAAAGATTAAAAAGAATAATCACTTTCTGCGCCAGTGAAAAAGAATCAGCTTTCTTCGTCCATCTGGTCCATCTACGAAATATAATGGTGAAGAGACATGTAATCAGGACCTCAACAAAGTTGAGGTGTTGTCTGAATAGAATTCCTCAACTTCTGATAAATATTCTTTGGCATGGTGTGCAATCTCTGATTTCACAAAAAAAAAAAAGCGGTTTTTTTGTGAAATCAGAGATTGCACACAACATAACAACAACCTAGTGGTGGTAGACAAGTACATTGAAAATTTAATACAAATGGTGAGCAGGATTTGAGAAGAACTTCAACTTTTTTTTACCAACTAGTTTCACCAGCGCATTTAATATGTAACCGTCTCTGTTTAAGACTTTCACCAAACCACATTCTTTAAAGCCTTTACCTCTCTGGATAGAATTCGTGCACTAGAGTTCCCTTTGATCAACTTTTATGCCTTATGTTAAATCGAAGATTTAACATAAGGCATAAGGCAACGATCACTGGTGCAAAGAAAGCGTTTTTTGTTATGTGAAATCAGAGATTTCACAAAAAAAGCGCTTTGCCATCAGGTGTACACCACTGGTGTAAAGGGCAAAGCGCTTTGCTTTTTCGATTTAACATAACCTTAAATGATTAATAAAGTTGTAATAAATAAATAGTTTATGCAAAAAATATTGAATAGAGGTATATGTACTTCTCGTTTTATCAAGAGAGTGCCCTGCGGTTGAGAATAGAAGTTGAGGATTCATAAAGCTATATGATCATAAAGGATAAGGATCATAAAGGATAAGGATTCAGCAATGGCAACTGAGTTGACCTATACCACACAATACTCGCTTTTTTTGTATTGTCGAAAGGATCTATAATTTTTTTGCCTTCCATCCACACAAGAAAGACATTAGCAACAGCTCTGTTCAGTGTAATCTTCGATTACAGAGAGGCATACGATAAGGAGTAGTGATAACCAACTTTTTATTTTTATTTATAAAGTTCTCCTTAGTTGCTTGAAAATTTTCACTATTTATCTTTTCGAATTCTTTCGTACAATTCTTACCACGATAATGTGTTTTTATGAAGTGACTGCTCCACCACAGAATAACTAAAAAGTTACTCACCAACTTAATAAAAAAGCTTTTCGCCGTTTTCATAATCGCTTTTCACTCTCTTCAAAAATATTCCACATAAAAGGAGTCATTATTTGTCAACTTATTTTTAAAATATCGTTTTGCGATTATAGCTTTTACTTTCTCTAAGAAAGCATACTGATGTGTAGGAAAAACGAAATCGTCAAATGTAGTCAAGAAATTGATTTTTTATTCAGGGGTCCTATTTTAAATTTATCTTTATTTTATTTGATGGGTTGTTTTGTTTATTAACTCACTATTTTATTAAAAAGAGAGATCTCGGAAATAGTGAGTTAATTTTAATAGCTAACTACACAGGTGGAATCCACAGAATTGTTAAGGCTTTACTAATGAAATGAAAGTTGTAAAAAAAACTTTTTACTTTTTATTGATGAAATGGGCGAACGACGGGATTTGAACCCGCGAATAAAGGAGTCACAATCCAATGCCTTACCACTTGGCCACGCCCGCCATTTTGGTTGAAATAATAATTTTAGATTTCGTGTAACTTTAACCAAATTATATCAACATAGTTTATTATAAACCAACTATTATTTTAATTTTAACTTGAAGAAAGAAAAGTACATTTTTATAAGCTCTTTGAAAAAATTTATTCAATAATTGTATTTCTCTTTCTGAATAGAATTAGCAAGGCAAAAGTTGAGGTTTTTCTCAACTTTTTTGAGAAAAGACCAAAGGAAATTTTTCAACAACAAATTGATATGTTTTTTTTAAGGGTTGTATAGAATTCTTTTTCAAGTATACTAGTTACATATAAACCAGGTGGAGCCACTAATTAGTATGTCTCATTCAGTTAAAATATATGACACTTGTATCGGTTGTACTCAATGTGTTCGAGCGTGCCCTACTGACGTGTTAGAGATGGTCCCTTGGGATGGTTGTAAAGCAAGTCAAATTGCCTCTGCTCCTCGTACCGAAGACTGCGTAGGTTGTAAACGGTGTGAATCTGCATGTCCTACTGATTTTTTAAGTGTGCGTGTTTATTTGGGAGCTGAAACTACTCGTAGCATGGGATTAGCTTATTAATATCTATTTTCTTTCTATCGAAGTTTTGCTTCTAGATGAAAAGAAAAAGACTTTTCTTTTAAAATTCTATTCGTGTATTAAATAGTAGCTTTGCCATTCCTCTTTGACAAACCACTTCTTTGTCAAACCGCTCCTGTTGGCTGCTCCCTTTACACCAAAGGTTATGCACTGCAAGTGCAAAGGGCAAAGCGCTACGCTTCTTTGATTTAACAAAAAAGAAGGGAACCGGTTTGACAAAGAAGCGCTTTAACAAAGAAGCGCTTTGGAAAAAAAAGCGTGTATTAAATCTTCGATTTAATAAATGCTGGTGGAATCTTTGATTAACCTAGTGGTCGTAGCAATGCTATGCACGCCTTTTCCCCTTTACCTATGTGAATAGAATTCGTGCACTAGATGATCAACTTTTAAGTAACGATCACTGGTGCAAAGAAAACGTGTGCACTTTGGTGCAAAGACGGTAGATGAATAGAATTCAGAAAGCGCTACTCTTGTTATGTGAAATCTCTGAAGTGTCAAAAAAAGCGCTTCGCTTCTTCTTTGGCATGCAGTGTTTGTGAAATCAGAGAAGCAAAGCGGTTTGGCATAACAAAGCAAGCCAAAGAAGAAGCGTAGCAGTTTGCCCTTTAAGTGCATAACCTATGCTTTCACTGAGTGTGTGCACTAGAGTTCCCTTTGATCAACAAAGTTGATCACTGGGTGCAAAGAGGGTTGCTTTGTTATGCCAAAGCGCTTCTTTGTTATGTTAAATCTTCGATTTAACAAAAAAACCGCTACGCTTCAAAGATTTAACAACATCTGATTTCACAAACACTGCAGCCTAATGACAAACTGCTCCTGTTGGCTGCTCCCTTTACACCAAAGGTTATGCACTGCAAGTGCAAAGGGCACTTCAAAGAAGAAGGCTTGCTTTGGTGTGGCAAAGCGCTACGCTTCTTTGATTTAACAAAGAAGATTCCACTGCATTTATTAAATCTTCGATTTAATACAGGTTTTTTTGTGAAATCAGAAATTTCACATAACAAAAAACCCTTTGCTGAAAGCCTTTACACCAGAGGTGTATAGGGAACAGCGGTGTAAAGGCCTGTATTTTATTCAGGTTCTATTCAGAGAAGTAAAGGGGTTGTTGAGAAGGACCTCAACTTTTTTCTTTTTTCACCAACTCCTTTGGTGATACGAAAAGTACATAACGACTTTTTTGTACGCTCTTTTACCTAGGCTTTGGGTGTTATTTTTCACTGTAAAAAAATAGGAAAGTTTTGCTAAATCCATAACAAGTTTATGAGCGCAATAAAAGAAGGAATGGTGTCTGAGCGGTTGAAAGAGCTCGATTGCTAATCGAGTGTACAGCTTACGCTGTACCGAGGGTTCAAATCCCTCCCATTCCGAATTATTAAAAAAAATGAAAATAAAGAATGTGATATGTAAAAACTTTTGAGTCAAAAGATTTATAGTTGGTCTTTTCCTTAACTTTTCTTATTTATTATCAACCGCTACCTATATAAGAACGATAAAAGAAAAATACATAACTTGTGCTACCTTTGAATCTTATGTAATCAACGATTACCGCAGGTGCTTTTGGTACTTTTTTACTGTCCCTTTACCTTTACCTATGTGAGTGCACTAGATGATCAACTTTTAAGTAACGATCACTGGTGCAAAGAAAGCGCGTGCACTTTGGTGCAAAGACGGTAGATGAATAAAACCTATATAGAACCTGAATAAAATACAGGCCTTTACACCGCTGTTCCCTATACACCTCTGGTGTAAAGGCTTTCAGCAAAGGGTTCTTTGTTATGTGAAATTTCTGATTTCACAAAAAAACCGCTTCGCTTCTTTTGTTGTTACACCAAAGGTTATGCACTGCAAGTGCAAAGGGCAAACCGCTTGGCTTCTTTGAAGTGCCCTTTGCACTTGCAGTGCATAACCTATGCTTTCACTGAGTGTGTGCACTAGAGTTCCCTAAAGTGCAAAGACGGTTGCTTTGTTATGTGAAAGACAAAGCGCTACGCTTCTTTGAAGGCTTGCTTTGTTATGTTATGCCAATTCTCTGATTTCACAAAAAAAGCGCTTCTTTGTTATGTTAAATCTTCGATTTAACAAAAAAAGCGCTACGCTTCTTTGATTTAACAACATCTGATTTCACAAACACTGCAGCCGGTTTGTCATAACATCAGGTTATGCACTTAAAGTGCAAAGGACTTTGGCTAGAGGGGACATTTTTTCGCTTCTTTGAAAGATGCACGTATTTCTCTTTACTTTCATTCTCTTCAGGCATCAGAAGATTCGAATTCTTTGTAATTTGATGTAACAATGAATATTACAGCAGGTTATTAGAAAAAATAAACACAAATTACATCGTACATTTCGGTAATAGAAAAACTGGTTAATAACCTTACAAAAATAGACGCTGAGGTTTATAAAAAAAAAGGATTCTGTGACAAAAGCAGGTTCTCAAAAGGTTTGCAAATAAAAAGAAATTAGCACTCTAGTTACAAAATTGATGACATATTAAAGAGTAAAAGAGTAATTTTTGCATGCGACAGGGTTTGAACCTGTGACGTCCTATCGGAGACAGATTATGAGTCTGTTGCTATCGACCACTCAGCCACGCATGCATTTTACGTTTTAGTAATCGATGAAAAAAATTTTTACTTTCACAAATCAGCGCATGAATGTAAGACTGTACTCATGCAAAAAAGTCTGTGGTTTTGTGTGCACTAGAGTTCCCTTTGATCAACAAAGTTGATCACTGGGTGCAAAGAAAGTTTGAAAAAATTGAAAAAACGTATAGTAGTTAATAAAGACAGAGTAAATAGTAAATGGCGGTTAACTTGGACCAAATTTATAATTAATTTATGTTTAGCAACTATGTTGCTACATAATCAACGACTTTTTTACAATTTACATGTATATCACTTACCTGCCACTTTTTTTACTCCATGTTTTACGGTTAAATTTTTTAGTCCCTTGCTCTCTTCTAGGGCTTTGATGTAATCAAAGATTACATAAAAAGTTGAAGCTTCGTTATTCCCATTGAATTGATGTATATGTATAAAGTAAAGTTTTAAAAAAAACTTGTAGGGATATTTTAAAAAAGTACAGGGATATTTCTATTTAACAAAAGGCTACTTGGTCGATTTGGTTTTTCTGGTCCATTTACGATGTACTTCTCTACCTTAGGCCTTTTACACCAGAAATGTACACCTGATGTTATGACAAACCGGCTGCAGTGTTTGTGAAATCAGATGTTGTTAAATCAAAGAAGCGTAGCGCTTTTTTTGTTAAATCGAAGATTTAACATAACAAAGAAGCGCTTTTTCGATTTGACAAAGAACGCTTTCCTTTATTAAATCGAAGCTTTAATATACCGCTCTTTCCAGTACACCCAGCTGCAGTGTTTGTGAAATCAGAGAAGCAAAGCGGTTTGGCATAACAAAGCAAGCCTTTTCTGATTTCACAAAAAAACCGGTTTCCTTCTTTAAAGCGTAGCGCTTTGCTGTAAGTGCATAACCTATGCTTTCACTGAGTGTGTTCACTAGAGTTCCCTTTGATCAACAAAGTTGATCACTGGGTGCAAAGACGGTTGCATAGCAGCCAACAACCCAGTGGTCGTAGCAACTATTTGAATAGAACCTGAATAGAATTCATGTATTAAATCTGTATTAAATCTTTGATTTAATAAAGGCCTTTACACCCTTTGCACTAGCTAGAACCAACTAGCAACAAGTGCATAATCCATGCACTTGTTGCTAGGTTGTTGTTATATTATGCCAAACCGCTTTGCTTCTCTGATTTAACAAAAAAAGCGCTTCTTTGTTAAATAAAAGAAGCGTAGCGGTTTTTTTGTTAAATCGAAGAATTGGCATAACAACATCTGATTTCACATAACATAACAAAGAAGAAGCAAAGCACTAGAGTTCCCTGCGGTGCAAAGACGGTACTGTGGTTAATTCGAAGATTTAACATAACAAGAGTAGCGGTTTGTCATCAGGGACAGGTTTGCTCTAGATAAATTAATACATGAATGAAATTCGCAGCTGGGTGTACCGGGTTAGGGGACTGGGAACATGGAGTACTAGATTCTTTGAAATCTTGTCAGTCTTTTTATTTTTAGAACCGTAATTTTTAATTACAAAATAATACCCTTTGTAATATAAAAAGTATGTACCGTAAGTTGAAAAAAAAATACACACAATTGCGGACTAGCAATTGACAACGATTAAAAAAAAACTTTTTTTGTGAAATCAAAGATTTCACAACAAGACATATCAAAACTTTGTTGCGTCAATTTTTAATTAGATTGTACTAAAGATGTCCAACCTAATCCTTCAAGAGATTCATTACGACGAAGTGGCCGTGTTACAAGTTCAAGAATATCTCTTGCATTAGTAAAACCATGTATTTGTGCAAAGGTAAACTCGACACTCCATTTTGTACTAATACCACGTGCTTCTAATGGATTTGCGTGAGCCATTCCAGTAATAGCTAAATCAGGCTGCAATTCTCTGATACGTTGAACTTGATGATAGTTATCGGGTTTTTCGACAATCCGAGGCATGGGCACATTCATCTCACGACATGTGCTTTCTAATAACGCTAATTCAGCAGCTTGAAATCTTTTATCCATGTAGGGGATTCCAACTTCGTAAACAATCATGCCACAACGCACGAGAAAACGTGCTAAAGAGACTTCCAACAAATTATCTCCCATAAAGAATACAGATTTACCCCTTACTAACGCAACATAATCTTCGATCCCTTGCCAAACAGAAGATTCTCGTTCTTTTAAACCTTTTGGCAATATATTAAATACAGAACATATTTTTTCTATCCAGCAACGAGTCCCATCAGGACCTATAGGAAAAGGTGCACCTATAAGTTTACACTTACGGCGTCGCATTAGCGTGGTTGCTGTTCGGCTTAAAAATGGGTTTACTCCGCAAACATAAACACCTTCTCCCAATGAGGGTAGATCAGTGTATCGTTGTGATGGTAACCATCCAGAAACAGTTATCCCCTGCCGTTGTAATTCTAAAGTTAATTGAGTAGCTACACTACTAGGAAGAGAGCCAAAGAGCACAAGAGGTGGATGAGCGTTTAATGGATCCATTCGTGAATTCAAAGAAGGGCTTGCTGTTCCAACCCCAGTTGGGCTATTCTGATTCGTTGCTCGCTGAAGCAAATTGCTTACTAAAGAGTTTTCAGGTCGAAGCAATGTGTTTGTATCACTATCTAACAATACTTTGTTACCAACTTTTCTAGATTCGCCTTGGCCATTTTCAACGATCAAAGAAGTTGAAGAATTGGCGTTTGTAGAATCAATATCATTTGGTAACGATTTTTTGGTACTACTCTGAATTGTTGGACAACGGTGTGCCATTGCAGCCAGCACGGTGTCTTCCCCTTGTGTAAAAGCATAATCTAAACCATTTGCTCTGGCCACAACAATAGGTATGGCAATCTCCGCTTCAAGTCGGGGAGCCATACCTTCCAGGTCCATTTTTATTATTTCGGTGGTACATGTGCCAATCCAAACAATTACACTTGGATTTCGATCTTGTTTTATTTGTAAACAAAGACGTTTTAACTCTTTGTAATCATTCAGCTGAGCAGATATGTCTCCTTCTTCTAATTCTGCCATAGCATAGCGGGGCTCTGCAAAAATCATTACACCCAGCGCATTTTGTAAAAAATAGCCACACGTTTTTGTTCCAACAACTAAAAAAAAACTATCTTCAATTTTTTGATATAACCAAGCTACACAGCTTATGGGACAAAAAGTGTGGTAATTTCCGGTTTCACATTCAAAAGTCAAAGCTTCAGAAAACGTTGTAGACATTTTTTCTATCTCCTTTTCAAGGCATTATAGCCGTAGGGAACTGTAGTGATTTTTTTATAATCTATCGACTTTTTTCCCTGATTTAGAATCTTTCTTCTTTGGTTTGCACTTTAAGTGCATACCCCAAGCCGTCTTTGGCCTAAAGTGCACACCCAACTGCATCAGCTAGAACCAACTAGCAAGAAGTGCATGGATTATGCCTAGTACAAAGTGTGTGCACTCCTTTGATCAACTTTTATGCCTTATGTTAAATCGAAGATTTAACAAAAAGTTCTTTGCCTTATGTTAAATCGAAGATTTAACAAAGAACTCTTTGCTTTCACTAAGTGAAAGCATAGGCATAAGGCAACGATCATGCACCCTAGGGAACTCTAGTGCATACTCTTTGCTTTCACTGAGTGAAAGCATAGGTACAGGTAAAGTCACTAAGTGCATACCCATACCCAATAGACCCTTTGCACTTGCAAAGCGCTTCTTTGTTATTTGTTAAATCAAATGTTTTTTTGTTATGTGAAATCTCTGATTTCACAAAAAAACCGCTACTCTTGTTAAATCTTCGAAGCTTAGCGGTTTGCCCTTTGCACTAGAATGCATAACCTATCTGAATATCTGAATAGAATTCATCTACCGTCTTTGCACCATAGGGAACTCTAGTGCACGAATTCTATTCACATAGGTAAAAGGGGAAAGGGCTTGCTGCGATTTCTTTGATTTCACATAACATCAGAATTCTGCAGTTAAACCATTAAGAAATCAAGAGCTTCGTGGCTTTCTTGAGATGTTTTTTCACTGGAGTTTTGAGGTGAGCAATAGAAATCGGAAAGTAAACTAAAGAGTTCTCGATCTGGTAAATCATTTGCTACAACTCCTTCAGGTTGAGACAAAAGTTGATCCGCAATGTTTAAATAAAAATCGCAAATATACTCAACCATAGGCTCTAATTCAGCCATTTCAAAAAGTGTTTTACCCTTGACACGAGATACTCGTACTTCTTCTATTAAGGGTAGAACTTCTAGTACTGGCATTGGACATGCTTCTACATATTTATCAATAAGATCTCGTTTTGCAGTTCGATTACCAATTAATCCAGCTAAACGCAAAGGATGTGTGCGAGCTTTTTCTCGTACAGAAGCTACTATCCGATTAGCGGCAAAAAGAGCATCAAATCCGTTATCCGTAACAATTAAGCAATATTCGGCATAATTTAAAGGGGCTGCGAATCCGCCACATACCACGTCTCCTAATACATCAAATAAAATAACATCATACTCGTAGAAAGCATTTAGTTCTTTTAAAAGTTTCACCGTTTCACCGACTACGTAACCGCCACAACCAGCTCCAGCTGGTGGGCCACCAGCTTCTACGCAATCAACACCACCATATCCTTGATAGATAACATCTTCGGGCCAAACATCTTCGTAATGATAATCTTTAGCTTGTAATGTATCAATAATTGTAGGTATCAAAAATCCTGTTAAAGTAAAAGTGCTATCATGTTTTGGATCGCATCCAATTTGAAGAACTTTTTTTCCGCGCCTTGCTAGAGCAATAGATATGTTACAGCTGGTGGTTGATTTGCCAATTCCACCTTTGCCATAGACTGCTAATTTCATTTTGCTTCCTCTACATTATTCATTTTTTTTTTACTGACCAAGCTTTTTGGCTGGGTCATTGGTATAGCCTAATCAACCTTTTTTTACTTGTAAAACATGTTTTCAAATCTTTGACTCCTATTCCTCAACAGAGTTGAGAAGGACCTCAACTTTTCTCTGAATAGAACTTGTATAGAACCTAGATAGAACCTGAATAGAATTCTATTCATGTATTTAATTAATAAAGGCCTTTACACCCTTTGCACTAGCTAGAACCAACTAGCAAGAAGTGCATGGATTATGCCTAGTACAAAGTGTGTGCACTCCTTTGATCAACTTTTATGCCTTATGTTAAATCGAAGATTTAACAAAAAGTTCTTTGCCTTATGTTAAATCGAAGATTTAACAAAGAACTCTTTGCTTTCACTAAGTGAAAGCATAGGCATAAGGCAACGATCATGCACCATACCCTTTTTTATTAAATCCAAGATTTAATACACCTTTTTTACCTATGCTTTCACTGAGTGAATGTGCACTAGAGTTCCCTTTGATCGTTGCCGTCGAACTCGACGGCATAAAAGTTGATCACTGGGTGCAAAGACGGTAGATGAATTCTATTTAGGTTCTATTCATGTACCTGAATAAAATTAGCAAAGCGTAGGTACTAATACTAGGTGCATGGGGTCCAAAGCAAGCCTTCTCTGATTTCACAAAAAAACCGGTTCCCTTTTTTGTTACCTATCTGAATAAAATTTAGAAAGCGCTTTAGTGCAAAGACGCTACTGTTGTTATGTGAAATTTCTGATTTCACAAAAAAAGCGCTACGCTTTTTCTTTGTTATGTTATGTGAAATCTCTGATTTCACAAAAAAAGCGCTTCTTTGTTAAATCTTTGATTTGCCAACAAACAACATGCCAACAGAAGATTTTACATAACAAGAGTAGCAAGCCTGGCAGCTAGAACGAACTAGCAGGCCTTTCGGGACTGGGTGCAAGGGGTAAGAACAGAGCTTTTTTCATCTTATGAAGGGAGCAAGCCTTCTTTGATTTAACACAAGCTGGAGGGGAAGAGGGCGCATCAATTGTAAAAAAGATTTCAAAGAATGTTTGCACATCATATTTCAACAAACACCTAAAAAAAGTTGTACATCGTTTTCCTTTTCATCTTTTTTGTCTTTGTGTTATCAAAAGTTACACATATATATCAAGAAGACTTAGTTGATTGGCAAACTTATCTTTCTTTATTTTATAAAAAGCATGTACACTAAAGAAATTGCGTTTTATTTTTTATGAAAAAAATGAACCTGCAATGTAAGATCATATCAACTTGTAATTAATATACAATACAATTAATAAAAAGAAAGAAAATTTCACAGTTACAATAACTGTTTTTTATCTAGATACAAAAAAGATTTTAGAATCGAGATGTTGTTCTGGAAAAAAATAATTGTTGAAGCGTTGAAATCAAAATTACAGCAAAAAAGCTTAAAAACTAGAGTATGAAAGGGAACGAATTTGAATATTTTTTAGACAATTTATCTTTGTCAACTTTGTTAGCAAAATTCTCCTTTGCTTTTTTATTACTATCAATGCTTTTCTATTGGTTTCAAGCAAGTTTTAAATATAATAGAGAAACGTTTTTAGGAAAAATTCCATCGTTGGCTATGTGGTTAGCCAATATAGCTTTAGCTTTAATGTTATCAATTAGATGGGTTGAATCTGGTCATTTTCCCTTGAGTAATCTTTATGAGTCACTTCTCTTCTTATCATGGAGTCTTACTAGTATTCACTTTTTTTTGGAACGTGCCTTCTATCACGGAGGAATAATTTCACCTACTTTAGGCGCTATTACTGCACCTTTAGCGTTGTTCACAAACGCTTTTGCCACTTTTAGTTTGCCACAAGAAATGCAAAAAGTAAGCGTATTAGTGCCAGCTCTTCAATCTAATTGGCTAATAATGCATGTAAGTGTTATGATGGTTAGTTATGCTGCACTTTTATCAGGATCTCTTTTGGCCATGGCGTATTTAGTGGTTAAATTTGTTGAAGATACTCTTCATTCGAGCCGTTCTGAAATGAATGATTTAATCAAACAAGGTTTACAAGATTCTTTAGTTAAGAATTCTCAAACTTTTACTTTTTTTTTAGAATCTTCTTTGGCTAATCAAAGATTAGACACATCATCAACTTCTTGGAATGACCCGAAAGATCCACAATTTAAACATCTAGAAAATACTTTTTCGGAATCTTCAATTCCATTGCAGGCTGCTGTCTCATCATTAGATGGGGCAACTTCTATGGAACCAAAAGCACCCTGGGCAAGCAGACTTTTTAACGTGCCGCAAGATGAACAAAGTCAGCTTGCTTTGGAATTGAAGATTCCACGAGAAAAAAAGTTAAAGCAAACTTTAGACAATCTAAGCTATCGAGCGATAGGATTGGGCTTTGCTTTACTAACCATTGGTATTTTTTCTGGAGCAGTTTGGGCTAATGAAGCTTGGGGATCTTATTGGAGTTGGGATCCAAAAGAAACTTGGGCTTTTATTACTTGGTTAGTTTTTGCTTTCTATTTGCACACCAGGCTTTCACGGGGGTGGGTTGGGAAAGAGTCTGCTTTTGTAGCCACTTTCGGCTTCCTGATTATTTGGTTTTGTTACCTTGGTGTCAACCTTTTTGGCAAAGGTCTTCATAGTTATGGTTGGTTTGCAACCAAATAGCTTTTTTTGCAATCTTCTTTCTATAATATGCCGAAGGACTGTTTTACAAGCCCAGAGGGTGTTTGAATAGATAATCTTTTTTACCTGTAACCTGATATTTTTATTAAATCCCTCTAGCCTTTCTTCTTTCCACTAATGGCTTGAAAGAAAGAAGCTTGTGTTACTAAAGGGTTTTTTATTGTGTGTAAGAAAAACATCAAGTTACAGTGTACTTCTCTTTTACATCTATTTTTTTTCTATGTAAATTACAGTACAACTCCTTTCTTTAGAATATAGCAACACCTTTCTAAGCACTTTTTTCCATCTGGCCCATCTGGTCCATCTAATCCCTACAGCTGCTAGTGGAATCAAAAAAATCTTAGCAAGGCCTTTACACCCTTTGCACTAGCAGTGGAATCTTCTTTGGCATGTTGTTTGTTGTTAAATCTTCGATTTAACAAAGAAGCGCTTTGTTATGTGAAATCTCTGATTTAGGCTTGGCTTGCTTTGGTCCAGCAGCAGCCGTCTTTGCACCCAGTGATCAACTTTTATGCCGTCGAGTTCGACGGCAACGATCAAAGGGAACTCTAGTGCACACCCTATCTGAATAAAATTCAGAAAGGGTGTGCACTTTGCCATTAAGTGGTGAATTTTAAACTAAGTCGTTCTGATGTAATCAAAAATTACACACGAAAAAGAAAACTTTATTTAGGTGACTCTTTTTTTTAATACCATAAGGCGTTCTAATTACCGTCCAATGATTAAACTTAACAATCAGTGAAAAAGTGCTAGAAATTAACAAATCTTTTTTTTGTAATTCTCCTGTAAAATAAAAGTATGTACTTTTTTTATCGTCCTATATTCTATTCAGTTAGCAGTTGAGAAAAAGAAAGATTTTCTTTTGACTAGAAATTTTAAAAAAATCATTCAATGGGTTCTTAAACCAATTGGCTACGTTTAAATAATATGATCTGTGTTAATTGCTACCTGTAGATTGTAGATAGGTCAATAAAAAGCTTGGCTAAAGGCGTTTATTTAGTATTAACTATTCACTACTGCTTATGAATGTGTTAAACCATAAACTTTTGTCTATACCTGAATAGAATTAGCTAGGCGTAAATAAAGACAATGTACTTTTGAATAGAACCTACGCCTTGCTAATATAATTCAGGTTCTATTAGCAAGGCTACTTGTTTTATTGAATCGAAAATTTAATACATGATGTTATATTATGCCAAAGCGCTTCTTTGTTAAATCTTCGATTTAACAACGAACAACATCTGATTTCACAAAAAAAGCGTGTATTAAATCTTCGATTTAATAAATGCTAGTGTTTGTGAAATCAGAGATTTCACATAACAAAGCAAGCCCTTTACCTTTACCTATGCCTATGCTTTCACTTAGTGAAAGCAAAGAGTTCTTTGTTAAATCTTCGATTTAACATAAGGCAAAGCGCTCGACGGTAAAAAAGGTATACCTAGAATTCTATTCAGGTAAAGGCCTTTACCTGAATAGAATTCAGGCAAAGGGAAGAGCGGTGAAGAAAGGGTGTGCACTAGAGTTCCCTAGGGTGCAGCTGGTGGAATCGAAGAAATCGCAGCAAGTATAAGAAAGAACGCTTTCCTTTCACTGAATGAAAGCATAGGTAAAGGGAAAAGAGTGTGAGGGGTGTGGGGACTGGGAAAAGGGTGTAAGAAGTAAGGGCCTCTCTTTTCCCTTGAGGGAACTGAGCACAGGGGTAAAGGTTCTAAACTCAGTGGTTTGGGCACAGGATCAAAAGACTTGAAATATGTAACAATCTACTTTTCTTACGATTACATCAACCTGAATATACACTGTTCAGCTCAACTTTATTGAAAGGTACTATATATTTCAAGAACAAAATGAGCAGGCAAGGTTGACACACACTCTGTGAAAGGGTTAGAAGTGTGGAAAAATTTACAAATTGTGCCATGATTTTTTGACTTAAATCAAAGATTTCAGTTTCATAGTTCTTAGATCATTTTAGTAGAAACAAAGGTAGCTTAGAAACTTTTTTTTATTTCTTTTACACATATGTTGCTTTTAAAAATCTTGGTTTACACTGTCGTTACTTTTTTTGTATCTCTTTTTATTTTTGGTTTTCTATCCAACGACCCAGTACGAAACCCCGTTGATCGCTAAAAAGTTTAGCGGATAATGAAAATATCCATTGATTGCTGTGAAATATCATTCTTTTCACAGAGCCTTCTCTTTGTAAACCTTCTGCTTCTTTGAAATCACAAACGAGAAGGCTCTGTGAAAAAAACTACTTGTGTATATGTTTATTATTTTTTTGTCTTCAATTTAACATTTCACATATTTCCTCTAGTAAAGCTAGAAAAGTACTTTCTTATGACGGCATTAGCGTTGTTAGCCGTGAAATATAAGAATTAAAGGAGTGCCAAAGAAACGTACATTAGGTGCACAGGTAGCATTTCAAAGAGTTCAATCTAAAGTCACCATATTGGCTAGAGCTAGAGCCAATGCATACAATAATTTTTTTACAAGGCAGAAAATCAAAATGTTATTAAGGCATTGTAAAACTTATTAATAAAAAATAAAATGAAAAAAACTTATGGAAGTTAACATTCTTGGATTAATTGCTACTGCATTGTTTATTATCATTCCTACTTCTTTTCTTTTAATCTTATACGTGAAAACTGCCAGCCAACAAGCCTAA